TAAAACCATCTCTATCAAGACGACAGACCCATTCTCTGTACTATCAATAGGATCAATTAGAACAAGTCGCACACTCATATTCCGGAAATACAGAAACAAAAAAATTTCGCGGTCGAACTACCAATCAACTAAAATAAAAATAAAAATCCGAGACCTAAATGCTTATTTAAAAGGTAGTATTTTGTGGTTCTTGTAAATTGAATTCTAATTCATTGAAATTCCGTCCAGTAAAACGGACGAATTATAAATCTCCAAAATAATAGACAGGAATATCGCAAATAGAGCCATTGCGATACCCATCAAAGGAGTAGTCCCCCATCCAGGAGCTACTTTACCATATTCCGAATTCAAAGGTTTCAATAACCCCCCTGCAGAAGTCATTTTTGGACGAGCTCTAGAACTACCCTCAACTGTTTGTGGAGCCATAAATCCTATTTTGTATTCATTGAGATCTGTTGACTTTGTATACCATTCTGTTGTAAATAAACGATCTTATCACGGATCCATTGCGGTCTTGAAATTCTATAATAATGGAAACAGCAACCCTAGTCGCCATCTCTATATCTGGGTTACTTGTAAGTTTTACTGGGTACGCCTTATATACTGCTTTTGGGCAACCCTCTCAACAACTAAGAGATCCATTCGAGGAACACGGAGACTAGTTTGAAGTTGAAGTAATGGGCCTACCAATATTGGTAGGCCCATTACTTCAACTGAGATAATAAAAAATCATTTTATTTTTTAGTTGGAACTTTAGGCGGTTCTCGAAAAAAGATAGCGAAAAAAATGATCCCTAGAGTCGAGACTAAGAGGAATGTATAAACCAATGCTTCCATAAATTTGATCGTGGTTTCCAATTATAGCTTCCATACCTGTTTATTTGGGATCATCTCCCGGATTAAAGAAAAAAAAAAGAATCAAAAAAGGCAGCGATTTAAATCCAGATTTCTCCAGTACCTTATACCTTATTTAAAAATCGAAAATAGAAGCCGAAGCGATAAACACAAAATAGCGGAGCAGTGCTGCATCAGACTACTTGTCTTCTTGTAGTTGGATCTCCAAGTTTTTGGAATACTCCAAATTCCACTTGAGCATCCAAATCCGGGTCAATACCAGCAAAAACATCTCTGAACAAGGTTCTAGCACCATGCCAAATGTGTCCGAAGAAGAAAAGCAGAGCAAATGAAGCGTGTCCAAAAGTAAACCAGCCCCTTGGACTGCTACGAAAAACACCATCGGATTTCAAAGTAGCACGATCTAATTCAAAAATTTCACCCAATTGAGCACGTCTAGCATATTTTTTCACAGTAGCAGGATCACTATAACTCACTCCATTCAGTTCGCCACCATAGAACTCAACAGTTACACCTACTTGTTCGACACTATACTTCGATTCTGCCCTTCGAAAAGGCACGTCGGCTCTAACAATTCCATCTCCGTCTACCAAAACAACTGGAAATGTTTCAAAAAAAGTAGGCATACGACGTACAAAAAGTTCACGCCCTTCTTTATCTCTAAAGATAGGGTGTCCTAACCACCCGACAGCTATTCCATCCCCGTTATCCATTGAACCCGCTCTGAATAATCCCCCTTTCGCAGGATTATTTCCGATGTAATCATAAAAAGCTAATTTTTCAGGAATTTTAGACCAAGCTTCTGATAAACTTTGATTTTCGGCTAGTCCAGCACTGACTCTTCGATATATTTCTTGCTGAAAGTATCCCTGATCCCATTGATAACGGGTGGGACCAAATAATTCGATGGGGGTAGTTGCTGAACCATACCACATAGTTCCAGCAACAACAAACGCTGCAAAAAAGACAGCAGCGATGCTGCTGGAAAGAACGGTTTCAATATTGCCCATACGTAATCCTTTGTATAGGCGTTGAGGTGGGCGGACACTAAGATGGAATAAGCCCGCTAATATGCCCAATGTCCCTGCTGCAATATGATGAGAGGCTATTCCTCCTGGAACAAAAGGATCAAACCCTTCCACACCCCATGCTGGATTTACAGATTGTACCTTTCCAGTTAGTCCGTACGGGTCGGACACCCATATTCCAGGACCATACAATCCTGTTACATGAAATGTCCCAAAACCAAAGCAAGCCACTCCTGAGAGAAATAAATGAATTCCAAAGATTTTAGGCAAATCCAAAGAGCGTTTTCCCGTACGGTCATCGACAAATATTGCTAGATCCCAATACACCCAATGCCAGATAGCTGCCAAGAAGCACAAGCCCGAAAACACAATATGTGCCCCGGCTACACCTTCGTAACTCCAAATACCCGGATTCGTTACCGTACCCCCCGTAATACTCCAACCGCCCCATGAATCGGTTATTCCTAAACGAGTCATGAAGGGTATAACGAACATGCCTTGTCTCCACATTGGATCAAGAACTGGATCGGAGGGATCAAAAACAGCTAATTCATATAGAGCCATTGAACCGGCCCAACCCGCAACCAGGGCTGTATGCATTATATGGACAGCAATCAAACGACCGGGATCATTCAACACGACGGTATGAACACGATACCAAGGCAAACCCATGGGACTACCTCTTTATTAATAAAAAATAGACACTATGTAACTTTCTTGCATTGAAAAAAAAACTATGCTATGTACCCCCCTTCCTTTTTCAGGGGATTATCTCGAAAAAAGGATTAATATTTATTCTATCCTATTAGTAATAATGGAAGAGTTCGGTTCGTAGGAAAAAAGAGAAGCAGATCTATTCTATACTCGATAAGTACCAATACGCAATGGGGGCGTATTCCCTTTTCTATGAGCAAATCCATCCATATTTGGTCATCATTCAAAAGACCTATTCGTAAGAATTTTCCTTTATTTTATGAACTTAGTCAATCGATGTAGAAACTAAGATAACGGCCAATATTATTAAGACAAGAAGCCCATTATTACGCTTCCACATCAAAGTGACCTAGAGTACTTAATTCTTTTCATTTTATGCCTATTGGTGTTCCAAAAGTACCTTATCGAAGTCCCGGGGACAAGCATCCATCTTGGGTTGACATATAGTGCGACTTGTCAGATCTATTGGGTCATATGGGATTTCCCCATTCTCTCCCCCGATCGAGATATCCTCTGTTTCGCCCAAAAAATTTGATTGAATGATCAAAAATTTGTAGCGTGAAATGCAATGAAGTGCAATTAGATCTATTTCGTGAGGAGGTATCCAGCTTAATATTAGCATAGCAATAAATCAATTTTATGGTCGTCTTGGCTGGACCAATAAAATGAGGTATCCAGGCTCCGTTTAGCAAAACCCAATTGGTAATATATCTATGATTATTACTTATACCATAAACGATTCCATTTAGAACTTTATTCGAAATAGGAGTGATCTCAAACTGTAAATATTGGGCGGAAGACATGAAAGAAATGAATTAAAGGGGGAAGTCATAGCAAAAAAGAGACGTGGTATTGGGGTCATTTGTCCTATATGTGCAAATCAAAATCGGGCGGATCCTTACTCGGAGTAGAGCATCAACCTAAAAAAATTGAAGAAGCCCATTCAATTCAGGAACAAGAAAATGGCATCGTGATTTTTGGATTGGATCGCGATGAAAAAATACATCAATGAAAAGTTAGTTCGATAAGTCGATAAGTTTAGTGAATTGCTTTTTTCTATTTTATATTAGATTATATTAGAATATTATAGGTATAGGAAAACCGGCTAAACTCATCGTTCTTGAAAAATGGAAGAAAGGACCCCTCGATAGAAGGAGCCCGCTAGGAAAAAAGAAAGGAAAAGGGCTGGGAGCTACACATTGATTTTTTGTTTCGCAAGTTTTGTTGAACCGTATGCATCAAAAGATGCCTGTACGGCTCCAAAGGGATACAGTTTTATCCTAATCAACCGACTTTATCGAGAAAGATTACTTTTTTTAGGTCAAATGGTTGAGAGTGATATCTCGAATCAACTTATTGGTATTATGGTATATCTCAGTATAGAGAACGAGACCAAGGATTTGTATTTATTTATCAACTCTCCTGGCGGATGGGTAATACCCGGAATAGCAATTTATGATACTATGCAATTTGTGCGACCGGATGTACAGACAATATGCATGGGATTGGCCGCCTCCATGGGGTCTTTCCTCCTGGCCGCAGGAGCAAGTACCAAACGTCTAGCATTCCCTCACGCTTGGCGCCAATGAGTTTTTTATTTGAGAGAAAAAAGAAGACTATGCCTTCGCCATATGAATTTTTAAGATTAAGTAATAATAGCATGGCACTTCGAATTCGATATGAAAATTGTTAGTGTTTTTTTTTTTCAAAATATTTGATTATGTATCGAAGCAGTAGTATGAGATAAAGGAGGGGTATTCCGAGTTTATCTTACCTATCGTAGGCCTATTGCGGCGTCACAAACTTTTTTCACACCGGAAGGTTATTAACAATATTTATGGTATGAAAGAGTACGAAAATAAAAAAATAAAGAAGATTTTTTTCTTTATTTTTTTTTTTTCAAATAAAAAAAATAAAGACACTTTGGGATTGCTGAATCACAAACGAAATAAATATATAAAGCAACGGAGCCATCATAGTATTTTTGAACTAAAAAAAAGGGTGGTAATTGGATCATTTACCGATCTGGGTATAATAGAACCCATATTTTCTCCTTGTTTGATGAAAGGTAAAAAGCAAATTCCATTAATTCCATTGGCGAGCCGTATGCAATGCGAAAAAAATGCCCGTACGGTTGTTCAATTCTATCTTTTTCTTTATCTCTTCCCCTCGCCTAATCGTGCGAGATAGAGGAACTTTTTTTTTAGGTTATAATATATCATCAGGGTCATGATCCATCAACCTATTGGCGCTTTTTATGGGGCACAAACGGGAGAATTTATCCTGGATACGGAAGAACTACTGAAACTGCGCGAAATCCTTACAATGGTTTATGTACAAAGATCGGGCAAGCCCTTATGGGTTGTATCCGAAGACATGGAAAGGGATACTTTTATGTCAGCAACAGAAGCCCAAGCTCATGGAATTGTTGATCTTGTAGCGGTTGGATAAAACATAGCAGTGCCTCCTTAAGGGTTTAATAGAATATTAAACAGAAGAAATTCATAATCATCCGGTTAGGATCGATCTAAACCAGCCCATAATGGATAATTCAGCATGCCAACCATTAAACAACTTATTAGAAACCCAAGACAGCCAATCAGAAACCTTACAAAATCCCCCGCTCTTGGGGGATGCCCTCAGCGCCGAGGAACATGTACAAGGGTGTATGTGCGACTCGTTTCAATCATGGGCTGAGACAAAACAAAAAAAAAAAGAAAACAATTTTTTAAGTATCAATGATCAGTACCAGTGAATCGGATAGAATGGAAGAAGAAGAACTGCATTCACTAGCTAAAAAAAAGCTATCTATCATATCTTTCTATTGTGTATGAAATTTATGGTTTCCACCGGCGCAAATTCAACCGCCTCAAATTGCAATTTAAGGTGAGAAAGAATTCCCCATTGGTAACAAATAGTTATCCATTAAGCGGGGGAAATACTATAAAAAAAGCGGAAAGATTATCTTTCTACTCTTGCAAGAACGGACTAACAGGGTCAGCTACCCCACCAATCTTCATAATTAAATACCGTTACTGTATAAGGTCTATCTCGTTATGAAAGACCTATTACTAGAAAATTCATGGGTAGAGCCGGAGAGTGGTAACTGTACAAGTTACCAATAGAATTGATTAAATGAAGGAAGTGGCTCCGGTGTATAGAGAGGGCCTCACCGTTTAAGAAGTAATCATAGAGACGACGGAACCCACAATTTCTTTATCTATTTACTACTTTATTTTTTTTTACTATTTTATTTCCAATGCCTCGAAAAAAGGTAAAAGCGTGGTCGGGAAGGTTAGAGTAGCAAAAGCCATTGGAATTTTGATTTTATAAATTGGAAGAGTCCGTTTTGTTATTAATAGACTAGGAAAGGGGAAAAGAATAACTGAAAGAAAGGAAATCGATTAGTTATTCATCAAAGTTTCATTTATTCAATGACCAGAATTAGACGAGGATATATAGCTCGGAGACGTAGAACAAAAATGCGTTTATTTGCATCAAGCTTTCGCGGGGCTCATTCAAGACTTAGTCGAACAATTACTCAACAGAAAATAAGAGCTTTGGTTTCGGCTCATCGTGATAGAGATAGGAAAAAAAGGGATTTTCGTCGTTTGTGGATCACTCGAATAAATGCAGTAATTCGCGGAAACAAGGTATCCTATATTTATAGTAGATTAATAAACAATCTGTATAAGGCGCAGTTGGTTCTTAATCGTAAGATACTTGCACAAATAGCTATATCAAATAGGAATTGTCTTTATATGATTTCCAATGAGATTATAAAATAAGGAAATTGGAAGGAATCCATTAGAATTTTTAAACGGAGTTCTCTGGAGAATGAACTCCGGGAAGGTAGAGTAGAAATAATATGATAAAGTCGTCAAAATGAGCGAACACGCTCAATAAAAAAAGATTGATTTTATTCTTCTTCCCCAATTCTTTTTTTTTCTTACGACACAACTGCTTCTCGGATTTTTTGAACAAAACGTCCATCTGGGTTTGAGTTCGGGTTGGAATTTTGATTTAATTGAAGAGTAAGCCTATTTTTTTCTGGTTCGAAGACCTGGAGTTCTAGTGGTCGACCCACTTCTTTCAAATTGTTTCTCATTATTAATAAAAGGTAACGAAGATAAAATACGAGCTTGTTTTATAGCAATAGTAATTAATCGTTGTTCTTTTAAGGTCAATCTATTCACCCGTCTAGATAATATTTTTCCTTGTTCACTAAGAAATCGACTAATTAAAGTCATGTTTCTATAATCAATCCGATCCCCCGATTGGATCGGGGGCAAACGCCTACGAAAAGATCGCTTGGATTTAAGAAAGAGTCGCTTGGTTTTATCCATAATTTGTTTATTCCTTATCCCTAAAATCCCATTTCGATGAAATAAAAAAATGATTTATAGAATCAATTAGAGGGTTTGGTTTGTCTATATTTATTTATTTGTTTCTATTTAAATATATGAAATAATCTAGATATATATCTAGATTATTTTTTCATGTTCCTTGCAAGGGTGACACACAAGCACGCGGTTCGACTCTATCTATTTTTTTATCTCCCCATGAAGTGTATGTTTGTAACAATAGGGACAGAATTTTCTCAATTCCAATCGATTAGGTGTATTGTGTCGATTCTTTTGAGTAATATATCTGGAAATACCCCTTGATTCCTTATTAACACCGTTTCGAACACAACTAGTACATTCCAAAATAACCCTTACTCGGACATCTTTACCCTTGGCCATGAACCTCCTTGGGGTTTTTGATTCATCCAACTTTTCTATTTTCCGACCCGAAACGAATAAGAAACAAGGGAAAAAAAAATAGAAGTTGTTAACCACTCAAAATCCAATTCTGAAATAAAGATTTTATTGAAATCGATATAGTAAATATATAGGAAATAATAAGTAATACAAAAATTTCTAACTATATTGCTAATCACAGTACAGTATTTCATTTAAGTATCGTGTAGTGTAGGCTACTCTTACCCTAGCCACATTTCCATTTCTGTTTTCCTTTCACTGTCTATTTTCTTTTAACTGGATAATTAATTTAATTGGAGCCTGAACCCGAGTTTCGCTGAAGTTGAAGCCACATTTTTATTTCGCTTTCATCCTTTATTCTATCTATCTAATTGTAAAAAAAAAATAAAAGAGGGGAAAGAGAGATTAGTCACAAATACACAAATATTGGATTCTAGCTCTAATCTTCTTTACCTCGTTCCCGTTCAATAACTAGAATGAAAAAAAAGGAAATGTCAATGCGTCCGGGAATAAACGGTTGATTTCTATCAATAACCCTGCTAAAGACCCGAACCAGAGAGTACTTAGTACCGGTGCCACGGAAAGATATGTTTTTAGATCTCGCATTGAAAATCCTCCTTCTTTTTTGTTTTTGTATTCCCTATTGGAATATATTATGGTAAGAGATGTATATGTAGTTAAAGGCCACTTGTATTTGTGCGCGGAATCCTTAATTCAAATTGAAATGCGAAATGATTCGGTAGATAAGATTTTATTTTCTTTTTTTTTTCTTAAAGCAGAAAAATGGGCCGCTTTACGCCTGAGAATTCCCAAGAAAAATACTAATTTATTATTATTATATGTTATATGATATGAGCCCAAAAACAAGAAAAGGCAAGATCCATTTTGCATATCAATAGAGGGAATAAAAAAATAAGGATGTGGAAAACAAGACGGGGATTCTTTACAATGATACTGTAGACCCATTGAAAGGGATGTAGCGCAGCTTGGTAGCGCGTTTGTTTTGGGTACAAAATGTCACGGGTTCAAATCCTGTCATCCCTACCAATTACCGCTCCGAGCAGGAGTAAGACAAGATCCGTTTTTTTTTTAGATCGGTTTCTAATTTTGACATACAAAATCTTCCATTTTATTATATATGATAGTATACACATACAAGAATTGTTGGGGAAAAAAATCGACTTATTACTTATTTCCAGTCTTTTCCGTTGTGATAGCGCTCTTAGTTCAGTTCGGTAGAACGTGGGTCTCCAAAACCCAATGTCGTAGGTTCAAATCCTACAGAGCGTGATTCCGCTCTTGTTGTCTTAGTCTTATATCGAAAATCACACACGCTGAACTGAAATCATTGAACAGCAATCTGAATTTGACCCTGCCCTGACCTCCCCCTCGGATTAAATTAAAGAAAGGAGGGGGTCAGTTAAAAAAAGAGATGTTAATTAATCAAAGGTCCAACTGATCACCACGTCTGTATTGTAAATATGCGGTTACGAATAATCCAGCCAAAGTAATAGGAATTAGACCTAAGACGATTCCAAATAGAAAGACTTCAATCATTTGAATTTTAGTTTTTTTTGAAAGGTTAAAAAGAGGGGTAATATCTATCCCTAAATATTAATCCGTCTTGCCTAGGAATCTCAATAACCAATAATTCGGAATTAACGTGGTACGGCAAGGAACTAGACAATATGTGGAATACCACAGAAAGATTTCGTTTTATGAATTATTCATTCAATTAATTTCAAATAAGTCCTATCTTACTCAGACCAAGAAATAGAGCCGAGGTTATAGTTAAAGCCGCTAGTAGAAAACCAAAATAACTAGTTATAGTAGGCATGACGGAGCTAAAGGAAATATGTTCTTTTTATACATATGTTTATAAAGCACTTCCCTAAGTTTCAACTTTTGAACGATACGAGGATAAGCAAAAATACCCTACCAATTGAAAGAATACCTTCAATTGCAAGTTTTTGATTCTTCAAGTATTCTAGAAGGTACTAACAAAAATGAGTGACAGGGATAGAAAAAGAAATCAATTCATCGTCTTTTACACCGACCCATCCCACGATTCCGAATCAACGGATTGAGTGGGCAACTCTTGAGTCAACTAATATTAAAATAATAATAAAAACTATGTCATCTAACTTCATTTCAAAGGGGAATCGCTTCTATTTTGTATTTTGATTTTTTATTGTATCAAATACATTTTCGACTAAAGAGTGCCCTTAGAATACTTTTTTCTTTACTTTTTAATACTTTAAATACCTTTTGCTTTACTTTATTTTTTTTTTACTATTTTATTTCCAATGCCTCGAAAAAAGGTATCGCACAATCAGATCACTCAAAAAATCACATTTTTATTTCGGTTCAATTCGATTCTAAAACGAAAAATTCCTCTTCGCTTTTCCTTTATAGATTTTCCGTTTTGTCTTTCCATATTCTATATAAAGGATAAAGCCTGCACGTTGTAGTTAGGTCAAGAAAGAACCTTTGGATCTAATACAACAACGTGGGCATCACAAATCTAGATTATTAGAATTCTTTTAGGCAGTTTTCTCGTTCGTTTATTTTTATCGAATTCTATCTCCCACCGTTACTTGTTTCTGGACAACTAACCAAGTCCTTGAAAAAAAAAAAGAAG